CCCGGAAATAACGAATAATGAAACAATTCATATATTGACATTTCGTGCTCATTTCATAATTGCTGCTTTGTTATTCCCATCATCCGGTAACCATAAGATGATCCACAAGAAAGGTGACAGGATTCGAACCGGTTAGCACCCCTCGTCGCCTCTGTACCCAAAACAGATGCGCTGCGCTACCCAGCACGTAACCTTGTCACCCCTACCCCTCTTCTGGTTATGCCATTACCAATCGCGGGTAACCCCCGGGCCGGCCGCCCCTGACCTAATAAGAACGATTATCCTATTGACTAAACAAGAAGCAGCTTACTTACTTTTCGAGCGATAGTTCCACGATCCCGACAAGAGATTTTGAGGATGTCATGCCTGAGTGTCGAAGACCCTTACGCCGAGAAGGCCGGTGGACCATAAGATAGAGCTGGAACCGGCGCCGCCCCCCTAAACTATCAGAGCTAAGGAAGCAACTCAAGGAGCTGATCGATGCCGCATCTTCTGGTCTTGTTTCCTTTCGGACGTGCAGGCGGATCCTATCTCCTTCCTTCTTTTGTTCTGGTTCCCGTGCGTGTAGGAGGTCTTTTTTTAGCGTTGGGTTTGTTATCAAGGCAAGGGGAGTGTGCTTTTACGCTCTTTCTACGGCCGGCATGCTTGCTTTAACTTAACTCTATCGACAGGTGTCAAGACGCAGCAGCGTCGGTTAAGGCTCGTTCCGAAAGAGATATCTGTAGAGCGGTTCCAGTCCCTTTTTGGAGGCTCCGTAGGGTCAGCAGAGTTACCCTCCACTCAGCCATGTAAAACACGGTTTCGTATACCCTTAATTCTGAAATTAGTGTGACTTTTTTGGGCTCCTCGTGGAAAGCTTTGCGGTTAATAATCGAATAAGTAAGCCAATGCTTTAGAGCTCTTTAGTTCATCTCGGTAGAACAAGGAAAAAGCCTATGTGTTGGGCCACAGGAGCGCACATTAATTACCAATCAGCTGCTTTTCATTAAAGGAAGGGCATGAAAAAATCTACTATGATATTATTTCGCGGTCCTGATTGAATGAATCAACTATTCAATTTCATAGTGAATTTCTCCATCGGCTATACGGCATCTATTTTTCAAGTGCGAGAGGGTCACACTTTTTATTCTTTGAAAGATGGGAACGGGGGATCAACTCAATAATCATTGATAATAATGGCATTTCACTTCTGCGGCCTGTAACACATGGTTAGCGCCCCTCCTTAAGTCTCTTTCTTCGTTCGTAATCAAGCCGAAGGGAAGAATGTGGACAGATGGAACCAAAGCGAGCAGGACCAGTACCCTTAGTTGTTCTATACCTTGGAGGAGAAGGGTTCAAGTACCCATTCGGGGATTCAGTTTATTATTACCCCCCCCAAAAAATGAAACTCTAACAGCTAGGTTTCGAGAGGGCTATATCTATCTCCGGAACAGGGGAAGAAAGGGAGGAAGGAATTATATTCTTTACAGCCCTTTCCAGACCTTATGTGATTTCGGTTAGCTTTTTGGTAGGAAGGGCGGTTGTAGAGTTGCTAGAGGTCCTTCGCGTCACTCTACTGTTTGTTTTCCAGGCCCTCTGATTTCCCTTTGCTTTCTTTATTACTTATCGCACGTGCCCAGCCTCAACGTCACTTCCCAAACCAAAACCGCCTTTCCCAGATCTATGAAAGGTGAAACATTGAAGGTCCACAACAGGTAACATAAATGAACAAGTTTCTTTTTGGGCGTATAGATACATTACTTCATTGTTCTATGAGGCGTTGCACTAAGCACATACTCGGATAGGGTCGCGAAGTGCAAAGATCCGGTCTTTGACAACCGTCGTAAGGACAACAAAACCTATACTTATGTGTGTTCGACACTATAACTATAGGCGGGATCTGTTGTAGGATGAGCGCCGAGCGCCGTTCCGCTCGATTAGGCGAATGCGAGTGAGGGATAAGCTTTCCCCGTTCGCTAGGAGGTTCTGAAAGAAAGAGTTCGGGCAGAAATAGATGGCCTTTCTATTCTATTATATTAGTAAAGCGCGCTCCCCATATCATTCATTATTAAAGATTAAAGCGAAAGCGACAACGTGTCACCCTAACCTTAAAATCGATAAACGGGAATGCGCTACCTAATAATGAGCAATGCTGGTAACAGCAAATGGTTCCTAACCTCATAAAAATCAGAGTACGGCATATCCGACTATCCGGCAACACGCTTGGATAAGTAACGCGATGAACCGTACCTGTATCTCTAGGCGCTATGATGTCTTATTATGTGGATCATGTCTTGCTTGAGGGTTCCAAACCCCGCCCTTCTCTAATAGGGGAAAGTACAGACCGGATATACGAGCGCCATTCTTCAGATGGATCGCTGTTCGATAGTTATTGTAGCCGGGGCACGAACTTCCGTATAGCGCCCTAGTTTTTTTGTACAAGTAGCTAAGGAGGCCTTCAAACTTGTGAAAGAATACTTGCTGCGCACCTGCGCGCCTTTCAAGTCAAACGGAGATTACCAGTTCCGGAGGGACCAACGATTGTACTTCTAGGGACATAGCCTAAGGCCACGGCTTTTGTGAGTGTTCAGCACAATACGGTACGGTATGCCACCAGCATAAATGAGGCACACAAGAGCCACCGGCACGAGAAAGATTAAATACCAGCCTGGAAGTGATTCGCTAAGTCGGGTTTTCCAGCGGCCGCCTATTGTAGAATCGTCGATAACCTGGCTGCCACTATCATGTGTGTAAAGACTTACTGTATAGGCATACTGGAAACCGTTTGGCAAGTCAAGGTACCCTGAAATCCGCTCCTTAGCTATAACGTTCCAGAGTCTAACAAATCCAGAGTACCCGGTTGCCGCACAAAGCAGGTCACCTTAACCAGTCATACCCATTTATGGAGATTCGGGATCTGAAGAGCTCAAATTAAAGCCTTGAAAGAAGTAGCTACTCCTACTGCAATAGTGAGCTTCTTTTAAGCCAGCCCACAAAAGAATAATTCCACCTCGACTTCCCTCTACCAGAGAATCCATGAATTCTGGGCACCTGCGGAAAGACAAATAACCAGCCAACTATATATGCCTTAAAGATACTTTACCTTTCCTCACGGAAAGCCTTACTCTAACAAGTAAGCAAGTCCCTCCCTCTCCCTCTCCCTAACGGTCTTTTAAGTAAACTCCCTTAGAATTAACGAGATCTAGAGTCTTGGATGAATCCTGGGTCGATCAACCCCGATGGCTTAACAGCCCAGTGAATAACCTGATTCAGAGAGATAACCAGACACTCGCCCGGGGAGTACCAAATGCGGAAGCAGTTCCAGTCCCAGCTGCTGAGGTGGCGTAGTGACAGGTGGGAGCAATAACAACAGAAGCTGCGGAAGATCCTGCAGTAGTATATTCGGCGGTGGAATAGATTCGAGCGTCCGGGCCGGGCGTTGACTTAGTTGCTTTTGCAGTCGATTCTAATCCGATCCGACGCGGGCAGCACCAAGAGCTTTCAAGGGAGGCAGACATGTATAGATAGTGGCATACCTTCTGGATCGAGGGTCCCACCCGGCAAACACCATACAGGCAAAATACCCGCGGGGGAAAGAAAGCATTTACTTTTCTAGTTAGAGACCAACGTTTTGGGGCTAACGTGGGATCCGCTCAGGGACCTACTTGGTTTAGGTAACACTGGAGAAGGTCATTTTTGGAGGGGTCGGAAGAACGGGTTTAAAAGAAATATATATATATATTATTAGTTTGGTATTTATGCAAAAAAGACAAAACGGGATTGGATTTCCACTCAGAAGGAAGGAAGGTTAAATACCTTTGACAGGGTTGTATTTTTGGGATGGTGTTCAAACTCCCGAAATGAACCATTACAGCTGGCGTCGACCAGCTTTGCGATACGTACGGACACGAAGAAGAACGCAGGCAGCGGAAATGCAAAAGAGAAGAGCAAAGATTCCCGACCCTTATTGACTCAACCACAAATCTGTTGAATGAAGGTAGCTTGCTTACTCTCAGCCACTAGTTAGAAGGAAATCCCTTTACTTTCTTTCAGAACCTTATGCAGTACAGAAAGCAAGTGAGGCGGGCTAAGATTCCATTCGAAGTAAGGTAACAAGATTCGATGTTGCACCACCTTCAACTTGATCCGGAGTTTTTCGAGAAAAGGTCCCATTCTTCAATATCATGATTGGGCCGACCGGGCCAGATCATGAGTAAAATATCATGATCGAGTCGACCAGGCCAGATCATGAGTGAATAGAAAATCGAAAACGTACATAGCTGTTCCAGCCGAAATACTTGGAATAATTCTACCACTTCTACTAGGAGTAGCCTTTTTAGTGCTAGCTGAACGTAAAGTAATGGCTTTTGTGCAACGTCGAAAGGGTCCTGATGTAGTGGGAGCGTTCGGATTGTTACAACCTCTAGCGGATGGTTTGAAATTGATTCTAAAAGAACCTATTTCACCAAGTAGTGCTAATTTCTCCCTTTTTAGAATGGCTCCAGTGACTACATTTATGTTAAGTCTGGTTGCTCGGGCCGTTGTACCTTTTGATTATGGTATGGTATTGTCAGATTCGAACATAGGGCTACTTTATTTGTTTGCCATATCTTCGCTAGGTGTTTATGGAATTATTATAGCAGGTTGGTCTAGTAATTAGGGGGCGGCCGTTCGGTCGCCTATGATACTAGGACCAATAGGTCAAAAATAGGTTTGTGCCGCAGGTGTTGAACGATCTACTCTACACAGGTGTGGGCTTACAGGGCTAGGGCTCATAAACCCTTTCTTTCATTCATCAATAGGGCCCTGGTCGGTCACTTTTCGGATCGATAAGTGGAAGTCATAAAAAAGAGATGTTTCTCTTCGCACCTCAGATCAAGAGGAAGGGTAGCTTGTCAAGCTGGCCTATATATATAAAAAAAAAAAAAAGATTCGCTGTCTTTTAACCGGCTGTTCTTCTTTGTCAACGCCTACTAAGGACCTATAGGTTCGCCTACTTGACTTATGAAAGATAATGAGAATGGGTTATTCACAAAGGAAAAGGCGCTACTTAGCCCTACTTTTTTAGAAGTAAGCGGCTGAGTTAGCCTACTATACAATACATTAGTAGGGTATATATAGTAGGCGAGCGAGTTAGCGAAGACGCTTAGGCTAATAGATAAGAGAGCGTCGGCGCGTAGCCTTCATTCTACTACGCTACGAAAAGGTTACGAAGTCACTTAGCTCGACGTTAGGAGAGTCAAGGGGGGAACACCATATCTACATAGAAGAACCGCTGTTCGCTGACTTTCTAAGGTCTAAACCTTTCGCTCCCCGGCGCAAAGCCGCTTCGCACCACTGATAGACTACTTAAGATTAAATTCAAAAGGCGCCATACTTAGTTGACTGACAATGACAAAGGCTTGCGAAACTAAGTAGGGCCTGAGGCCCCCTGCGAATCCGTAAATCTGAGGAGCATGCCGCAACAAAAGGATGGTCCCCTATGTATTTCATTCTTTCCGGAAGGGAAACAAAAAGAAGTACCCCCATCATGGTGAACCTCTCCTTGTGATCGGGATGAGGTAGATGCCTCCCAGCCGGGGGGGCGGATCGAATCGGAGTTTCCTTAGGTAGCCACCGACCTACAGTTATCCTTAAACTTCCGTGCTTGGTGGAGAAGAAGCGAACAAAGGTACGCTCGCTTGCTGTCTTGTTCTCTGCCGCGAACTGGGATCGCTCGCCAGCTAGGTCAGATTGGAGCGACTTTTTTTTTGAGAACATATTACCCATATTCGGGGACAAGGGGCGGAACGACCTCTCGATCTACTTACTGCAGCCCGGGAATAAAAACGTCGTCTAGGCGTTCCCTGTTGCTCCGATCTCCCCTACGCCTAGGACGTTGTCTGGGCCAAGAGCCATAGTTAGTTGCTGTTTCCATTTGGTTGTTTTTTTTCTTGTTGTTGATACCGGCAAGACCCAGCCAGATGATGTCTGCTGGTTGGTAGTGAGAAGACTCTTAGTACCTGCATACCCAAAAGGGGGCGCTGATTAAAAAACAATCATTTTATTTAATTTCTTGCTCCCCCTTAGCAGAGGGAAAGGAGTCTATCTATCTGCCTAGCTTAGGTAGATTTCCTCCAACGCAATCCACAGAAATTCCACGAATCCCTTGGTGGATAAGTCCGACGACTCAGCAGCAGTGCGGAATTGAGTTTCTTGTCTGGTGGATCTGATCGGGGGCAATACATACCAAAAGGTTCGAAGAAGGAACGCGCATAAGAGTATATAACCAACCCACCCTTCTGTATAACCTATTCACATTAGTGAAGCGGCTGGGTGCATAAGGGAAGTCAACCTACGAGCACCGAAGAGCATAGTAGTATTGCTGCCCCTCTCTAAGTAAAGGTAAAGTCTCTCCGAGTGTAAGGAAATTGGTTCAATTGCATTGCCTCTACTACCAGCGGCCTGAGTTCCCCACGCTCCGATCACCAGCACTTAGTTCCTCTTGACTATGCAATTCCCTCAGCTTGATAAGCCTACATCTTATAGACCGAGGGACTACCATAACCAAGCCTTTCAGGACTTCGATCAAGATAGGGCCAGAAGAAAAATTTTTAAAAAATGCGCGAAAGCATGCGAAGAAAGAAAGCAACAAGCGAGAAAAGCCCGGGCATATAGTATAACTATAGCCCGAGTTCCAAACCTATCTTACTAATAATATAATAATAAAGGGCGGGTTTCAGTCTTGAAGTCTGTCTTCTTCAATGGATAAGATTCAAAGGGAGTTTACTTGCTTACTTGTTAGAGTAAGGGAGTTTCACTTACTCGACTGTTAGGGAGAGGGAGTTTTACTTTTTTTCCAACGGTCCGAAATCTTTCAAAAATTAATAGAGTTCAGAAGCTTAGTGGAGAATGAAACTTATAAAGTCAAGGCAAAGAAAGCCATGTTTGAGGACAGACTCTGGAGGGGAATACACATCACAGGAGTTGGTGCTTACTTGAAAAGCACGGGATTCGGAGACAGTTTGCAACAAATCTCCATTACTGTTGGAAACAAAGGTCATTGCTCAGAGAACATGGGGATGGAAATCAGTGGATTCGTATTTGCATTTGCCAACAAGAATAGAGTCTCCATTTCGGTCATTTGATTGAGATGAAAGGCTTTAATTGCTCCTTTCCCTCCCGGTCAACATCGTTGGTGCTCTCTAGATTCGCGAATTCTAGTACCAATCTCAGCTATTGGGGAATCCTTTCTCGTTGCGCTGAGAGCCGAGAGGAAATAGATGAGTTTAGAGAACATAGCCGGCCGCTTATAAGTAGATGGACGTACCAGAAAATATGACTCTCCTAAAGTGGATCAATTCGACATTACGCGGTGGGTGGAATAATCCACTTTTTAAGGCCCCAGAATGGTAAAATCTTACTAAGACCAAACATCCTTCTCGCAAAGCTCGAGTGCTTTCGGCTCCGGCCGCAGGGCCCGCCACAAAAAAGTGCTGAAATGCTGGGACCCAGAATTCAAAAACAAGTTCTGAAATTAAGTAGCTTGACTCGCAAAAGGCGACGAAGTAAGGGCGCTCGGAAGAAGAGGTGCCCGCGCGGAGGCGGGGTGCAGTAAACCACAAAGCGGGGCTACAAAGTCTCAATTGATTGAATATAAGGACATTAGGTTATGAAATAAACGAAGTGAAGAAGTTACGCACCGCCGGGTAAAAGAATCGTTTGAAACGAATGCATTCTTCCTTGATAGCTTTGCTACGTGAAAGAAAGAGAGTTTTGAAAGGTGTGGAAATCTAATAGAATGGATTGAAATCCGTGGATTCTAACGAGCTGCCGGAACGGTAGAATCTCTTCTCGAGTCGCCGACCATTACTACAGTTGGGAAAGACCATTCCTATCTGGAGCACTATAAATTTACTTTCCTTTGCACCGAGAAAGAGATGGATTTGAATTCATTACGTAACTGTTCTTGATCGCCGAGCTCTGATGGAATGACATTGCAAGCCTTCTGCCTCCCAAAACGAATATTGCGAAAGCTTTCCGAGTATAAGGACGTGCCAGAAAATAAGCTCCATCCGGGTGGAGAAATAGCCCAATTCGTAGAATATGGCTAGTCCACTTTGACTCATAAAGATGTATATGGATCGGCTTCCACTAGTAACTCTTTCCGTTGCGTCGAGGGATGATAGTATGATCTGACCATCCTGTTATCGATTCGACGAAAGCACTCCCCTCTCTATTGTTCGAGCTACTTCATCGCTTTTCCCCTTGGCTTTGACTCTTTGGTCTGCCTGTCTGTAACCAATGCCTGGATGACTGTCTTGGCTTTCTGTCTCGACTCTCTTCCTTCCGGTGAAGCCTTTAAACAAGGGGTTCTTTGCTTGGTTGATTGAATATCTCTTTCCTTGCCTCCCCTTAGTCTTAATCCGCCTTGGGGTGATATAAAAAGTTGTGAAAGAATAGGTTTCGAGCGTATCCGCTGTTTTAGCCATATCCGCAGCGCTCGTCCTTTCTTCCTAGATGCTTTGAATATCCCTGTACCGTCGATTGCCTTTATTACCGGATTACTAGAAAGTTATTCACAAGGAATTTCTCGACGGGTTTAATAAAATAAGTCAATTGCCACTGGTCAAAGAAGAGACAAGAGGAGAATCAAGACAAGGGGGGGATCACTAATTCCGGGAATATACCATACCCTTCTTCGACTATTCGACCTGCTCCTCGAAGCAAGGTATTTTAATTACTTACTTGTTAGAGTAAGGGAGTTTCACTTACTCGACTGGGGTCGACCCCTCGGATTTTTTAGTTCTTGGCCTCTATTCACACTTACACATCATACGCTTGTGTGGATAGCTGCTGAGAGGGTCTATGGCACGACGAAGCTTTGCGACTATGCGCGACCCGACGAGAAAGTGTCGGCCGCTTACCATAATAAATAGTTTCAGTGTACTATAACTATATCTAAAGAAAAGTCTATAATTTATAAAATATTATTATTATAAGTCATGTTTTGGAGTTTGCCAAAAGATTCCGAAAATTTAATGGGATTTCTCTCGCTAAGATGCTCCGGTCTTTGGATGACGCTATTATGTGGAAAAGACCCCGATTTTCTGAGATGTAACTGGTACTATGTCTCTGTCTTTGACCTATCGATTGAGGGGTGCTTCTTATCGTATCCGTGGTGCGACCGGAGCGTCACTATCTTTGTATGCTTTCGCCGGCAGGCGTATTCCCGTTACCATTGAAACTGTGGTTAGCATTTCGGAGTGTTAACGCGCACGGGCCCTCATTCTTTTTAGGGCTAAGTAGCGCCTTCGCTTTGTTTGTAATGAAAAGGAAAGAGAAGGTCTTCGGACATTTTATGCGGGCGGGCTTTCTTGATCGCCTCATTCTTCAACCATGGGTTAAGATGTGGCTAAAGTATCTCCGATGGTACGCGCGTAAATTACGATGTGTCGCTCGAGGTCTCTCGAGCCTCCTGTTGTACCAATGTCTATATTCCGCTCTAGGAATAAGGTAATGATCTTCTGGTATGGAGTTTTTTTTTGTTGTTACAACAGGCTGAGAGCAGTGTCCGTTCCCTTGTGTTTGAGGGAGTTGGTGCGGCATTCGAAGTTCGAGTGGCTTTGGTACCGGACAGAGGAAAGAGACAGAATAATAACATTGAAATAGCTTACTTTATAGGGGCTTGGAGGTTTGTTTTTCCTATTCTTATTCCTGTTAAGCGGAATAAGAAAGACTAGGTAGCTCGCTTTCTTGGGATTGCTCGCTGGCTGACTATGACGATTGCCCTCACTCGAAAGCCGCTTCAAAAAATTCCAATAAGATCCCCCGATTTACTTACTTTTTAAGAAAGCATAGAGGCGAGCTTTAAGACGTTCTTTGATCCTTGTTGTACTTTCGGGTTGGACTCCTGTCCTCGTCCTCCCTTGCCTGACAGCACACCTGAAGGAAAGGAAACCTGTATAACACAAACAAAGGAACGGCAATCACCACAAGCAATCAACGATTAAAAATGACAAACGAACGGGGCATAGGGTATAGAGGCGGAGTCTTGGCTGGGAGGACTAAGAGTAGCTGTAGGAATAATAAAAGGAGAGCTCTAGAGAATAGAAAGCGTCTTGTCAGAGCATATGTAGCTTCTGATATAGGAGTTGGAGCAGGAACACGAGTAGGGACTCACTTTCAGTGCCTTCGCTTGTTAGCTAGTCTTTCCTTCCAAGCCACCAAGCCTTATCTTCGTCTCCCTTCGATCGTTTTCTTTTTTATTCATTTGTCACATATAGGTATAGGCGAATAAAAGATAACGATTTTCGAAGCTGTGCTAATAGTGGTCAAGAATAAGGTAAGAAGAGGTTTAATCAAAAATACGGGGGATAATGATTTTGATTGACTTTAGTCACTATACGAACACAATGTGAATTGCCTCATCGATGGTCAAGCTTTTTACTCGCGGAAAGCAAGCAGCAACTAAGGTAGTCAACTTTCTTAGTGCTTGCGCTAAGTAAGAGAGCAAAGAAAGTTCTTTCGTCCGCCCAAGGAAGTCGTAGGTAGCAGGCTTGAGGGAGTCGTAGGAGAGAGCAAAGCCTGGTAAACGGATGCTACTCCTCTTCTCCTTCGGAGCCCTACTTCCATAATTGGATTGCTCCGTCATGACTTATCAAAAGTATGGAATTCTGGTTGGTTCTTCAGGAACCTAATACGAAAGTATTGAGTCTGAATCCCTGTGGATGAGGTGGAGCAGATCGAGAAAGCGTTAGGCGTCCTGTCGTTTTAGGGAGGTATTTAGGCGTTGTCCTGTTCATAGCTTCTGCTCTCCATAGCGCTTCACACCAAGCTAGCTTTCTTTCAGAACCTTAGTGCGCTTTACACCGAGCCCTCAAACAAAGCAATGGCTCGAAACCGGGCAACTGGCCAAATAACCACAGCGTCCTGCGCATCCTCACACACGAACAAAATTGCTAAAGCCAAAGGTCCGAAAGGTGTGTTCGTCGTAGGACATTTTCCTTGAAGTCTATAATGGGGCGCTTGCAGCTTCCCCGCCGGGGGCTTCCCTCTCAATTGAATGGAGACAAACCACCTTCGGATTAGCCCCTTGCTGATACACCTGCTTCTCCTTTTTTTTCTTCAGAAGGAATCTTTTATGATGGTGCTGCACCACCTCTCTTTTCTACGATTAGACGCATTCTCTTGACTTTCATTCATTTTAAAGTTTTAATTCATCCTTCGGCGACCTCTAGATCGGAAAACAATCTTTCTAGTTCAAACCTAAAAAACTCTGTAGGTCTCATGCCGCTTTACCAACTCTTCTTTTTCGGGGCGCTGGAAATCGAACCCAACTAGACCTTTTCCCCCTTAAGAATATCCTAACCAACTGAGCGGTGTAAAAGATACAATTACCTACGAAATTGCGTAAAATGAAATAGAAATTGCGTATGAAAGACGCCCAAAAAGTCCCATGCTTTCTGTTGGTCCAGGTTTTGGTACAGACTCCCCTCCTGCGCCCGCGAGGGATTTCATTCCTGACTTCAACGCGCCCTCGAGGCTCTCATAATAGAGATAGAGGAAACCCAACGAGAGCTAAAGGGGGCCCAGGAAGAATGGAAGTCCTGGGAGGGCGAGCGGAGGGAGAAGGAAGCGCGTCTCTATCATCAGCGGCTGAGAAGCGCAGAGGTATACCGCGAATACCAAGCTCTGTTAACCAGGCGGGATCTCTGGGAGGCAGAGTTAACGCGGGTAACAGGTCGAGCAAGAAAGTCACGGGGTATAGATATTGACGAATAAAGAAGTCCCGGGAACAAGAGCTACCATCTACTTTATTCTGTTATGTCCTTCTCATGATCGTAGACCACCATCCTAGCTAGAGGGATCAGAAATTGAAGTTCCGAGGAAAGAGAGGTTGAGTTTGAATAATTCTTAGATAGAAGTCGTTGTGATATAGCGTATATAGATATAGATGGATGACTGGACTTGGCTGCGCCCTAAGCCAAGCTGCACTACGTAGCCCCTCTAAAACCATTACACCTATCCCGTCCAAAACAACATATACCTCAACAGCAGAAGAAGGAAGTCATCCTCAATGCCCTTCATCTGATCATCTTCTTCTTCCCACATTGATGACACGAAAGAGAACCCTCACCTAATGAAAAAAAAAGCCCGGAGCGCGATTCTTCTTTTTGATTTTAATGAGAACAGCACGGAACTAGACTAAGGAAGTCATCTGCGGTGCCCCTTGCACTTTCTAATGGGACTTTCCCTGGTTGACTCTTCTTACTATGAGAACAATGAGCACCAGCTTCATTCACAAGAGAATGGGCTTCCTCCAGTCATAATGATCCCGTACGCTAATAACACAGCGGATTAGAGGGGACAAGAGGTTCCACTCATCAAAGTGTGAGACGCAGGGCTAAGAAGAGTAGCTTTCTGTATGTTTTCCTTGGTTGCCTTAACCGTCTTGAAAGAGAGTGAGTGCAAAAAAGCGGAGTAAGGTTTAGACTTTTCCCAAGTATCTAATGTTTTAGCCTTATCTGCTCTTTGTGTTTTAGTAAAGGCAATAGGAATAGGAATTGGCGTAACCGGTCTTGAAGGCAGGGCTTATTCTACTTATTTTTATTGAAAGGTTGGAATGCCTAGTTTCGTACCCAAGCCCAAGCACGGGATTCGACTTGCCCTCTTATTCTTAGATGGCGAGAATCCGATCTTAGTCTTTTCACGAATCCGCTCTATGAAGGTAGCAGGCGCAAGGCGATAAAAAAGAAAGTCAAGACTCGGTGGTCACTTCGCGATCTAATTCTTCTTCTTCTTGAAAAAGCTTCATTGAAAAGGCTATTCCTGTCCTTTGCCAAAGATGGAAGACCAATCTACTCTACTACCACTACCGATGACGGTCATAAATGGTTTAAGGGGGTTCAATCGAGTCCCGGTGAAGAGCGAGAGCTGCAGATTCCCACACTTTATGATCATAAAACGAGATCAAAGATCAAAGAATGTGGATTGCCGCTTGTCTTTTTTCTTATGATGAATATGAGGGATCGGGGAGTAGGATAAAGAAGACTTCACAGCATGGGTTTAAAGAAAGATATGAAGCTGGCGACCCCTTGATGTGAGCTGAGGGGCTAATTCATTTTCTTATTATGTTCTGTTTTCTAAGGATAAGAAGCTTTATTATCCCCCTGTGTCCAAGGATTCACCATTCTTGCCTCCTTCTCAAGATTCATCACTCTGTCCATACTACGTCACTAGAAAGGCTTGAAGATAAAAAGAAAGATGTAGACCTTGGTCCTCTTATTCAAAAGGAATTGAGAGACATATTCGATTTTTCCGGGCTTTATAACTCCTCAATCATTGTAGTGGGAATACCCGTTATGAGTAGTAAGGACTTTTCCGGGTATTTACTCTATGGGATGTCGGGTCGTCGCCGGGTCTTTCGAGATGCGAAGAATAGCGGAGATAAAAGGTCGTCCCTTTACTCTATTCCGGACGGATACTGAACTAGTTGGAGGCCTTACGAGGGCTAATCTACTACTTGACTCACGAGTTGCTCAATGAATCTGTTGATTCGGAATCACGGGATCGGTAGATGTCATATAACTTGATTACTTAGAAAATTATTATGCCGGCTGAAATAGAAAAAAAAGAGGATAATAACACTAGCTTAGACGTAAATCGATATGTTGAAAATTGAAAAAAAAAGAAAGGGTTCCCGCATCATCACTTACGCAACTGAGTTAAGAGGGATCAGAGGATCTTCTATCTCTAACCGGGAAAGGAGCGGAACATGAAGACTTGGAAAAGCATGGATTGTGAAAAGCCTTTACTTATAGATTATATGAGATTGCACGAGAGAGAATCAAAACAAAGCAAAGTCAGAAGAGAACCCGATTCACTAGCCGGGTCTATTTGAAATCTTACTCTCTTGAAACGGGCCAGCTAACCACTCGCTCTCCCAGTCGAGCCAACCTTTCGCTTTCCTTTAACTTCTTTCTTTCACTTTACTCTAACAAGCTTTCGACTAAACCAACCAAGTCCATTCTCAAACTCTAATCGAGGAAGTGGTTGTCGCACCTTAATGTATCCACACCTTGCTTGCGATAGAGCTTGACACTTGCACTTGCTCATTTACCTTGGAGAACTTTCCTTACTAACTATACCTGGTGCCTGACTCTCATGGAAAATAAAGTACTGGAACGAAGAGGAAAAGAGGTTCGGAGACGCTCTCGCTAACGCCCTTGACCCTACTACTATAGGAAATTTTGACTCGTTTACTTTCCTCGGTAGGTGAAACAGAATTCTTATTATACGGCATTGGTCGCACCGTATATAAAACAGAAAGGGTCACCCTCCGGGCTAGGGTATATGAAGCGAGAGGAATACCTTTGTTTATCGAGCCATTCATAGCGGTTCAAGATAAAAGCTCAATCGGAGACCACCAGTTGTTTTGGTGGTGGAGGCAGGTCAACCTCGGAAGGCAGTAGAGGGCGAGGAAACAGAGCAGCATCTACTAGAACTTATGTCTTATCGAGCATGTTATGACATTTTTAAATGGGTTTATTCTGCAGCAGCAAACGCCAATCACAATAAAGGTTTGAATGAAACAAGTTTAATCACACTCACAGACAAAGGGCTGTTAGGTTCTTTCATATCATAAGCCTTGTCTTATCCGCACTCTTCAAGTTTGTTTTCCCGGCTTTTTTGCGGGTTTCACTCGGCAAGTTGTGATTCTTTTGACACGAAATCCGTTTTCCCGTCTTTTTCGTTGCAAACCCCTTTGTCACTCGGGAACTCCTGATTCTAATTCAAAGAAATCCGTTTTCCCTACATGCAAAACCTAGCATTTTTGATGGTAGCAGCAATGTCGATTGTTCTTTTGACACACCTCTTGTAAGCGCCAATCCATGTGTATATGTGGTCCTCCACCGTGAGGCTTTTGACCAGCATTCGACATATACTTCCATGATGTTCCCAATATGTAACACTCTAGCCTACCTATCAGCGCTTAGTCAACACAATGTTTGCTCTACATCATGGCCATGTGTTTCTCTTTGTAATATAGGGTTCTATCAGAGAAGAGGATGAAGACTCTGTTAATAAGAATCCCTTTCTTCGCTATTCCTATATAGCAGCGCTGTTAGACCGCATAAAAAGAGTTGTAACAGGCCGACCGGGTTTCTCCATCAATTCCTTATCCCCCTATATGGAAAACCTAGCAAAGGTGATTTCGCTAATAAACTAGTCCTCAGAACCGAACAATTCCTTATCCCCCCCTACCGCTTCAAGCTATAAGTTCAGCGCCCGTCAACCGCTAGGGTATTGTATTCAATACTGGCGTATGGATGGATCGTGGGGCCGAAGTCCATAGAGAAGCTCTCCCATGGTCTCTCGGGGGGCTTAAGCACCCGGCGGTCACTTCCTCTCAATATCTCCAGGCCTTTCTATTTCCACTCTGTGATTTAAGAAATGGTTTCCACTTAGAAAATGGGATATCGCGGAAAAGGGGGTTGCTAACTTTCCTCGGGGGAGGAATCGATCGATTCGAATTCAGAAATATGTACGGAATCGGGGTTGACAACTTTTCCATATAGGTAAAACGGATTTATTCGGTTCTGAGGACTCATTTACGAGTGAAAAGGGGGTTGACGCCCGGGAAAACAGATTTATTCCGTTCAATTGACAGGTTTATGTACGGAAAAGGCGTTAATGAACTTTGTAATATAGGGGAGGATAGATTTATTCGGCTCTGACAACGAGCTTACGAGTGAAAAGGCGTTAATGAACTTTTGCCGGGATGAATTTCTCGATTCAATCGGGAGTGAAACCCGGTTTACGACCGCGATCGATTATGAGATATGCTTTACGAGTGAAAGGGAGGTTTTGTTTTGCCCGGAGGAATCGATCGAAAATGAGGACTGGTTTATTAGCGGGTTGACAACTTTCCTCGGTAGGGAAAACAAACTTGATACGAAAATGAGAACCACTTGTAGAGTGAAAAGACACCCGACGCCGAAAAGGACGGGAAAACAGAATTCGTGTCAAAACAAGAAGGAGTTTACGAGTGAAAAGACGCGGGAAAACAGACTTGAAGAACCTGTAGTGGTGGAATTCACTGAAGCAGTGGGCATGTTCTCTCAGGTCAACGATTACGTCAAAGAATCTCCCCCTCACGGGTTTTTTGTCATTGTAGCCCAAGTGTGAGTCATCAAGAGCCCACAGTGTCAAGCCGAGCGGAAATGCGGTACGACGTCAGCAACAAAGAATGGCCAATTTATCACTGCAGTGCTTCATGGAGTCAATTGGAGAGATGTCTTCGAGGGAGATGTGGAAATTGGAATTCTTTCTGGATTCGGTACTGGGTGTAGTTCCTATTTGTGCTGCTTTGACACGCGACCTCACCTTCCGGGCGATGGTTCCACTGCTGGATAAACAACTCGGCAAAGTGGCTCTTAAATAAGCTGTGCCTGGCATCAACTGAATATGGATCTTCGATAAAGGGCTATGGACCTGGACCCTCCTACAGGAAGATGAAGTACGTAGTCCTACCCACCCACCAAGTGACCAAGCTCTCCTCCTCCTTGTGCAAGGCCCCTTAGGGCCCGATTGAATGAGTTGGTTTGCTAATTGGCAGCCTTTCTGCTTTCAGACAAGACTAAAAGCAAAAGCATCGTTGCACCTTCCTCAACGGTTGAGGAAGATCGGAACAGGCTAAACAGGAGCATTGGAGAGGACTCAACCAACATTTATATCTAATGGATCAACTCGTGCTTATGTTATACCATTCTCAGTTACGAGTGCTTATGCGCTTCTCTTTTTAAAGCTAGGAAATCCAAATTAAATCCGGGTCAGTGATCACTATGCCTTCTTCTGCTTTGGTCATTCAACTAATCTCGTCTGGTCGGGCAAGTAATCGAGAACTCAGGAAGAGCCTTTTGATTCTGTGGAAACTACTCTGCCCTCGTCCATCGCCCCTGTAAGCCAGCCTGCTCTCGTTCGGTCTCTAGTAATTAGCTCCTCTCGTCACAGGTCACTGCTATAACTTCCGGCGCCCTTGATTGGTTTAAACATAAACCATTTCCTTTTGAACTCTATTGCATAACCTAAAAAAGCGAGGCATAGACAACTACTCTCGCTAGGCGACTACTCTTCTTTAAGAAAGGCTAGCAAACTTCCCACCAGTGAGCCTAGGAGCGAAAACGCAATCCTATCCGTAAAACATAACCTTTTTCCCCGTTTCCTGACCCCTTTCTTTTCTTTCAGAACCTTTCTTCATGATGTTTTCTACCTCGGGTAAAGCAACCTTTTGTCAGAAAGTTAGACGGTCTTATGAGTGAAACCCTCAGTAAAACGGACTTCTTTCGTAAAGAGTCTCTCTCTTTCTTCCCACTTCACTTCGTTCAGTGCCTTTGCTTCGCAACCTTCACTTCGTTTCTTCACTTATCCTTCGGAGCCTCTCACTAAGGTTCGAGCAGCTTCACTCCGTTCGAAACCTTTGAATTGCTTTTCTCTTCCGCCATAACAAAATGTAATCCCCAACGACAAAGGAACGAGC